GACCATATGCGGATAATGAAGAACCATAAGACTGAATTACTTGGGATGCCTGTGCCCACAAGAAATCTCGGAGCCAACCATTAATCGTAATGGAACTCTGTGCAAAGTTTCCCCCTGTGATATGAGTTACTATCCCTTGATCACTTACAGTACCCCAAACATCCGACTGCATTTTCCAACTGAAATGGAAAATGACTACCGAAATTGCATTGTACATCCAGAATAGACCTAAGAAAACATGATCCCAGGCGGAGACTTGACATGTTCCCCCTCGTCCAGGCCCGTCGCAAGGGAATCGAAAACCAAGATTTGCTTTATCAGGTATCAAACGGGAACTACGAGCAAATAAAACACCTTTCAAAAGTATTAATACAGTCACATGGATGGTAAATGCGTGAATGTGATGGACTAAAAAATCTGCGGTTCCTAATGGAATAGGTAACAAAGCGACTTTGCCGCCTACAGCTACTAACTCGCCACCTCCCCACGTTAAGCTGGTACTTGTTGTTGCACCAGGAGCTGTTACGCCAGGCGCGTCAGCATGGATATTTTGTACCCATTGAGCAAAGATGGGTTGTAATTGTATGGCGGTATCCGAAAACATATCTTGGGGACGGCCTAAAGCACTCATGGTATCGTTATGAATGTACAAGCCAAAACTGTGAAAACCTAGAAATATACATACCCAGTTAAGGTGGGATATGATTGCATCGCGGTGTCTAAGGACGCGATCTAATAGATCGTTGTATCGAGTAGTTGGATCATAGTCTCTTACCATAAAAATGGCTGCATGTGCAGCAGCACCAACTATTAGAAATCCGCCAATCCACATGTGGTGTGTGAACAAGGAAAGTTGTGTACCATAGTCAGTAGCTAGGTATGGATAGGGGGGCATAGAGTACATATGATGAGCTACAACAATAGTTGTAGAGCCTAGCATAGCTAGGTTAAGAGATAATTGAGCATGCCATGACGTTGTTAGGATTTCATAGAGACCCTTATGGCCTTGTCCTGTAAATGGGCCTTTATGAGCCTCCAAAATATCTTTAAGTCCATGACCGATACCCCAGTTGGTCCTATACATATGACCAGCGATCAGGAAAAGAATAGCAATAGCTAAATGATGGTGCGCAATATCGCTCAACCATAGGCCACCGGTTATTGGATCTAGTCCTCCGCGAAAAGTAAGAAATTCTGCGTATTTGGACCAATTCAAGGTGAAAAAGGGGGTTGCTCCTTCGGCAAAACTAGGATAAAGTTGAGCCAAAAGGTCACGATTCAAGATAAATTCATGAGGAAGTGGTATCTCTTTAGGATCAACCCCAGCGTCAAGAAATTGGTTAATCGGTAAAGATACATGGATTTGGTGTCCCGCCCAAGAAAGAGACCCAAGTCCTAATAACCCCGCTAAGTGGTGATTCAACATGGATTCTACATCTTGGAACCAGGCCAATTTGGGAGCGGCTTTGTGATAATGGAACCAACCAGCAAAAAGCATTAACGATGCAAAAATCAATGCACCGATTGCGGTACAATAGAGTTGTAACTCACTAGTTATTCCAGATGCTCGCCAAATCTGAAAAAAACCGGAGGTTATTTGGATTCCTCGGAAACCCCCGCCTACATCACCATTCAAAATTTCTTGCCCTACTATTGGCCAAACTACCTGAGCACTGGGTCCAATGTGAGTAGGATCGCTTAGCCATGCTTCATAATTGGAAAAACGGGCACCGTGGAAGTACATGCCACTCAACCAAAGAAAGATAATGGAGAGTTGACCGAAATGAGCACTAAAGATTTTTCGAGAGATCTCCTCCAAATCACCGGTATGACTATCGAAATCGTGAGCATCAGCATGTAGGTTCCAGATCCAAGTAGTAGTATCGGGGCCCTTAGCTATTGTTCTTGAGAAATGCCCGGGTCTGGCCCATTCCTCAAAAGATGTTTTTACAGGATCCCTATCCACAACAATTTTAACTTCTGGTTCCGGCGAACGAATAATCATTAAGTCCTCCTCTTTCCGGACAAGACATACAAAGAGACCCGCCAACTGTCTTTTTAGTGAATCTTTGAAGGATAGATATTATGATTAGTCCTTTTCTTTACTATCTACCGCCCTTCTATTTTTTTTAGTTATTCACTGGAGCAATTATATATTGAAGTCAATCCGAGGCAAGTGTTCGGATCTATTATGACATAAGGATTAGGTGCCTAACGGACATTGGTTATCCTGGAAAATTATTTCCCGACGTAACAAAAAAAGATTCTTTTTTACGTTTTAATTTAAGAAGCTGGTGTATTTTTTTTTAGGGTATAAGCCCTACATCTACAAATCGTCCTTTAGGTAGGAATATTTAGATTGTCCCTACTTTATTACCTCTGTTCTAGAGCCTATCCCTATTGTTTATCCTTATGAAATAGGATATAAAATCGAAATGATATAAAATCGAAGGTAGAAGAAAGGGATATAATGAAATTCTTGATTCGATCTTCCTACCAAAATTATTTGATTAATGGATCAACAACCAAACCGCCCATTTTATGAAAATGAAGAGTGGTCTTATTCAAATTCAAAGCGCTTCGTAATTTTCAACCAGTTCTGTGCTTCAATATAATTTCCCGGAGTAAGCGCTATAGCTTGTTTCCAATACTCAGCAGCTTGATCAAACCAAGCTTCCGCAATTTCTGAATCGCCCTGTAAAATGGCCTGTTCTCCTCGGTCGGAATAGGCAGTTCCTTCCCCTAGAACCGTACTTGAGAGTTTCCTACCTCATACGGCTCAGAAATTGCTATCTTAATTTCCCCTATCTTAACTGAATTCGATTTCTCAAAAATCGATCCAATTTCTTCTTGGGTTAAGCAGAAGAAGTTAATTACCTAAGTTTCAAACCCTAATTTTGATCAATAATCAGTCTGATCTTTTCTCCCACCTTCAGAAGAATGAAGCATAGATAGACCCATATCCTTCGTTCGAATTTTCTGAAAGGTAACTATCTCGGTTTCGTGTCTTTCATATATGAAATTTCTATAGAATCCTTGAAAAAGACTTTTTCCCATAAGAAAGAAAAAAGAACTTACTATCTTTGGGATCTGATACTACACCGCTGCTTAATCCTTTAGTGGATCGGCTCTATTACATAAGCAGATTCCTAAATTATGCCCCATATCATGGTATAATTAAGCAGTTTTTTTTAGTTGTATCGACCCAGTCGCTCACTAATTGATCTTTACGGTGCTTTCTCTATCAATTTGAGACTTTATCCATAGAGTAGTAGTATAGGCTCGACTTTCTTCTTATTTTGATTCTCGTGAAGTGTTCTTCCTTCCTACAGCTGATAGGGGAAAATCATTGTTTTGACGATCCCTATGTAGAAAGCCCTTTTTCTAGTATTTACTAGAAAATTGCATCTTTTTTTCTTCTTTCTTTCTATAGTGGAGATAGTCGCACGTAATGACAGATCACGGCCATATTATTAAAAGCTTGCGGTAAGAAGGGGTTTCGTTCTAGAGCCCGGAAATAATATTCCAAAGCCTTTGTATGCTCTCCATTGCTTGTGTGTATAAGGCCGATGTTATATAGTATATAACTTCGATCATAGGGATCAATTTCTAGTCGCGTAGCTTCATAATAATTCTGCAAAGCTTCCGCATAATTTCCTTCGGATTGAGCCAACATCCGTTACGGTCGTTCATTCTATTCAAAAAATCTCCGTTCCAAAACCGTACATGAGGTTTTCATCTCATACGGCTCCTCCCTTCTTTCTGTACATAGTACTAAGCAAAAAATCTATAGAATGAAAATAGAATTAGTTCCATCTCATTATGGACCGAAAGGGGCTGGTATTTTTCCAAGAAATCTCTAGCCAACCTTCCCCCAAGAGGTTTTTCTTAACACCAATGAATTCTATTAATGCTAGAGGAAAACGATAGCTCCAGGAATTTCTTTGTTCTCAACGCCTCCTATTTAGAGGAATTAGCCACTTCAACGACCTTTGATGGTTATAAGGGTATCCAACGTACAAACCTGATGGTTGTTTGCTATCCCAACCATTCTTCCCAACCCTGATACCGATCAGGAAAGGGTTAATTTCTAACAAAGTTTTTCTCTTGTTGATTCCTATTTCGAGGTGTAGTGCTTTTCTCCCCTATGCTGCCTATTGGTCCTAGTAGAGTAGGATTAGCCTGTAATACAGAACCTATCCTGTAGGTGTAACCTTTCGCTCAATACTCAAATCTACAATTGAAGCATCTAAGGCCGCATCAATCGAGGATACACGACAGAAGGAATTGTTAGTTCACCTCACCTCCCCCAAGCGTGGGTTTCCTTTACTAATTTTGTTCTCTCTATGCGAACCCCCTCTCTTTCTCGTAAGACTGAGATGTAGGTAGGCCTAAAAAAAAAAAAAGAGTCAAATCGCACCATCTCTATAATAAGTAAATGCCCTTTTTTCCCCTGAGGTTGTCGGAATTATTTGCAATAAAATATTGGCTACAATCGAGGAGGTCTTATCAATGAAATTTCCATTTATACGGGATCTAGGCATAATTCCCAATCCATTCTATATAGAATTCTTTTCATTCTATCACAAAATAACATAAAAACTTATAAATCGCTCCATATGCTCTAAATGGATAAGAGAGGTATGGATTTTCCACTCAGCTCAAATTGTCTCCTTTTCCTTCTGTTTGGACAAGAAGAGATATGAAATATTTGACTAAGATTGGATTTCATTCCACTTTGCTATTTCTCAACAACAACTTCTGTCATCAGCTATTTCGCGTTTTCAAAGTCATTAATTATCCCATACCCTTTTTATTTAGATTGTATGGCGTAACATACCTTATGCAAATAGAATTCTAGGGTTCCTTGGTTCCTTTATTTTCTTATGGAATAATAAGGATTCTTCTATTCTCTTTTTATTTGGGTTTCTCCAAAGAAAAACTTTTGAGGGAGCGGAATTCCTAGTAAAAAAAAAAAAAAATAAAGGATCCTTACACTTAGATAAAAAAAGAATTTTTCCAATAGAGCCATGGAATCCCCGAACGGTTGTGGCTGTACCTGTACTGCAGGAATACGAAAACTCGCTATTCACTCAGTTTATTTTCCATAATAAGATTATGTAGGAGAGATGGCCGAGCGGTTCAAGGCGTAGCATTGGAACTGCTATGTAGACTTTTGTTTACCGAGGGTTCGAATCCCTCTCTTTCCGTTTCTCTTAATTCATCAACGTTACCGATCACAATGTATCAAATCAAATAACAATTTATTTGAGCAATAATACCTTTATTTAATAGAATTCTCTAAAGCAAATTACTTTGGTATGTAAAATATAACAAAAAAGAAAAAAGATCCTAAGGTTAATCTATTTCTGCTAGGTGAATGGGAAAATACGAATTAAGAGCCTTAGGTCGATTTAGTTCGGGGAAAGGGGAAGGGGAAAAAAAATTCTATGAACCTTTCCTTTTGTGTTAAGCTCAAGTCTGACGAGAGTAATATTCTACAACTAACAACTCATTTATTTTCAGACCGACCCACTTTCTATCTAGGATTTTTTGTACTAGTCCTTTATATTGCAATGTATCAACCGTCAAATGCTTTGGCAATTTGCCAGGATCGGATGAAGCAATAGAATTTTGAACCAGACGTTTTGATCTTTGGTTATCCTTCGTAGTAATAATATCTCGGGGTTTGCAACGAAAACTTGGTATATCAACTATACGACCATTAACTAAAATATGTCTATGATTAACTAATTGCCGGGCCTCAGGAATGGTTGAAGCCATACCCAATCGAAAAACAATATTATCCAAACGCATTTCAAGTAATTGTAGTAAAACTTGACCTGTTGACTTTTTTGCTTTTCCAGCGATATGTACATATCTAAGTAATTGTCGTTCTGTCAGACCATAATGAAAACGCAATTTCTGTTTTTCTTGAAGACGGATACGATATTGCTCTTTTTTCCCAGAATGGAATTTCTTTTTCAGATTACTTCCGGATTTAGGCGTTTTTCTAGTGAGTCCTGGTAAAGCTCCCAGACGGCGTATTTTTTTTAAACGAGGTCCTCGATAACGGGACATGAAGACTCCTTTTTTTATTGAAATTCCATTTTACACAATAAATTTCATTGTATTTACATTACAGAATACATCGAAATTAAAACTGAATTAAACTAAAGGATAAACAGAGTAAAATCTACTAAAGTACCACAAAAAATGGAATTTCATCAACATCTGAATTTTTTGTATATATATTATTTATTTTACTGTTTTGTATCTAGCAAAATTGTAAGGTAGAAACGACATAATGGACTCTGGATTCTCCATTTAATTCGGAGAAAAAAAAAAGGGATTCTTGTTCATGGAACATCAATAGAGAAAAAAGCCGACTATCGGATTTGAACCGATGACCCTCGCATTACAAATGCGATGCTCTAACCTCTGAGCTAAGTGGGCTTATATAACAGAAATAGTGTAACAAATAGAAATATATATAGGAAATCTGTAAAATGGCAGATCTTAATTATTAATCTTAGTTATTAACTAGTTCGAAATTGGAAATTCTACTTAGAAAAAAAAGAATGAATATCAAGCGTTATAGTATGATTTTGAATATTCTAAAAAAGGAAAGAAGGGGGTGGGGGAGAGAAAAACTTTTGGATATATTGATTCCGATTGAATTGCAAATATATCAACGGTAGAATCAATTCAATTCTGAATTGCAATAAGCGGGGTCTCTTGAATAGAGACGAGCTGCTAGACTACGTCTAATAATGAATTCAATGATTCAAAAAAAAACTAAGAGATGTAGGAAATTACACAAGGAATCCAGGTTTCAAAGAAAAAAAGGACAATGGGGATATGGCGAAATCGGTAGACGCTACGGACTTAATTGTATTGAGCCTTGGTATGGAAACCTGCTAAGTGGTAACTTCCAAATTCAGAGAAACCCTGGAATGAAAAATGGGCAATCCTGAGCCAAATCCCTTTTTTGAAAAAACAAGTGGTTCTTAAACTAGAACCCAAAGGAAAAGGATAGGTGCAGAGACTCAATGGAAGCTGTTCTAACGAATCGAGGTGTAATTACGTTGTGTTGGTAGTGAAACTCCCTCTAAATTACTAAATTAGAGAAAGAAAGGCTTTATACATCTAATACACACGTATAGATACTGACATAGCAAACGATTAATCACAGAACCCGTACCATAATATAGGTTCTTTATTTATTTTTTAGAATGAAATTAGGAATGATTATGAAATAGAAAATTCTGAATTTTTTTAGAATTATTGTGAATCCATTCCACTCGAATATTGAGTAATCAAATCCTTCAATTCATTGTTTTTGAGATCTTTTAAAAATAGGATTAATCGGACGAGGATAAAGAGAGAGTCCCATTCTACATGTCAATACTGACAACAATGAAATTTCTAGTAAAAGGAAAATCCGTCGACTTTATAAGTCGTGAGGGTTCAAGTCCCTCTATCCCCAAACCCTCTTTT